AAATCCTTTTTTTCATCTCCTGCTGATTCAGAGGTACCGTCTCTTGGATCCATTGTATAGTTTAATGGTAAAGTTTGATTACCATTAACCCCCAGAAAAGTGAACGAGTTTTTCGGTTTGATTCATATCCTATTCATCTTCTAAAGGTGTCCCTCGGTTGATTTCTATTTTATATTAAGTTAAGGTGGCCTTAGGCCTTATTCCCTATTGTATTTGTATTGTGTAGTGCTTTTTGATTTCCTAAAGGTGGCCGGCCCTCAGCAACTCTTATTTCTAGTTTATTTATGAATAAAGGTGGCCATAGGCCCCTATGGTCCATTGGTGCCCCTATGGTCCAGTGGTTACGACCTCTCTCTTTCACGGAGAAAACGAGGGTTCAAGTCCCTCTAGGGGTATACCAAGACCATAGAGTAGGATTTTATCAAAAGTGAAATGGAGTTGTCAACTCCTCAGTCTATCCGTGGCAGTTTGATTTTATATATTTTATCAAAAGTGAAATGGATTTGTCCGCCTGGGAGACGAAAGAAAGTTGATTATGGAACGTCTAATTAGGCGTTGGGTCGATGCCCGAGTGGTTAATGGGGACGGACTGTAAATTCGTTGACAATATGTCTACGCTGGTTCAAATCCAGCTCGGCCCAACAATTCGCCAATCTACTATCAGATGGTAGAACCCTCTTGTTCTTAAGAAATACCTGATAAGAGAGAAGAAAAAAGAATCCAAATTTTCTGCTAGATCTCTTCTTATTTCCCTGGGATTGTAGTTCAATAGGCAAGAGCACCGCCCTGTCAAGGCGGACGTTGCGGGTTCGAGCCCCGTCAGTCCCGACGGATCCAATAAGTACATCAATTAACCTCTCCCTTTTATGTGAAATGAAAGAAGGGACAGAGAGCATAATTTAATTCCGAAGGGGTTTCCCCTCTTTTTTTCAGGATTCTGTCGAAGAAAGAACAAACCCTAAACTAAAATGAAAATAATTAAAATAGTGAAGTTGATAGAATATTCCATCTTTTCTCCCGCGACTCATCTTTCTCATACTTCTTTGTCTTCCAAAGAAAATGGGATCATTCAAATTTACAACCTAATTCCTCTTTTTTTCCACTTCGTTTGTATTGTTTGTTGGGGTTTTGTAGTTAAGTTAATGGAAACGGACGAGGATACTTCATTTGATGGTTCTACACGGAACACCTAAGGTAAGTTATAGAAAAGAAAGAACAGAAAAGAAGGATAAATAAAGGAATTTTTGATTGGTCCGGAAATCCCATCTTGGATTCGGTATGGATAAAAGATCTTCGTATGTTATACTATTCAATTCTCGACGACGAATTAATTTAATAGCTCAGATATTGTTATTCATGATATTGATCCGATTCAAGATCATCGATAGGTAATGCATTCATTGAATTGACAGGTGAAAGATTTATCATCTCTATGGGATTAAATCCCGAGTTATTGTGAAATAAAAAAACGATGAGATTGAAATTATGGAAGTAAATATTCTTGCATTTATTGCTACTGCACTGTTCATTTTAGTTCCTACTGCTTTTCTACTTATCATTTACGTAAAAACAGTCAGTCAAAATAATTAATTACTTGAACTGAAACTTGACTTCTGAGTTCTTATCAATAGTTGAAGAAATCAAATTGAAGAAATCAAATAAAAAGGATTCTTTTTTTGCGTCTTAAATGAAATCAACGGACTATAATGGGCGGTATTCTATGAGATCCGAGAGTATGGTAAGAAAGAAATTTCTTTCTTACCATACTCTCTATTACTGTTATAGTAGTGTATAAAGTTGTACTTGACTTTCTAATAAAGTTGGTATACTATATTAGCTTCTATCTATATCTACAATATATGTAGTGATTAATCCATATATGGAATTAACGTAGGACCCAATTCTCTTTCTTTCTGAAATAATTGTTTTACTGTTATACAATACATTTCTCCACTAGAATCCAATGGAATTTCGAAATGAATATATTTTGAATTGAAATAATTTTCAAATCAAATAAAAAATGCGTTGCAGAACGATCTATAAAACAATTGATACCGTTTCATTCCTCAACTAAATTAGTAGTGCTTCTAAAGTCCACTTCTTCCCCATACTACGAGTGAAAGGGAAAATGTAAAGACTACCATTAAAGCAGCCCAAGCGAGACTTACTATATCCATGTCAATTATGTCCCTTATCTTTATGATAGAAATATTCCATTATTGTATTGCTCACTAATAATAGTAGAATCCATGGTCCAGAGTCAAAAAGGGATTCTGGCCCAACACTATTGATGAACCAATCAAATAAATCCATTTCTAAAAATTACTATATGATTTCTAATCGGGAAAGACTAAAAACAAGTAAAATACACAATGATGCTACAAAGGAATGTTACTAATGGAACATATAGTAAAAAAAAGAGGGCCCATTCTTTGTTGCCCTTTAACTTCAAAGATCAATTGCTATCTATTACATATTTTATTTTAGTTCCTATTTGATCTAATCCATACCCTTTCCCGATTGTCTCTCTGAAGCAGTTGGGGATAGTATAATATACTCTTGACGAGGGGTTTCCAAAAAAATAATAAAATTTTTTCACTTTTCTATAAAAAAGTAAATTATCCATCCAATCTCAATATAATAGTGATTGAATGCCTGAACACTCAGAGATTTTCGCGAGTCTATAATATGTAGATTATATAAAGGACTTTCCACAACTAGTTAGCCGCCGACTATGCCAATGAAATTCAAGACCCAATCAGTAGATATTACATTAGCAGTAGAAGGGAATCGGGAAGTCTTGCTTCGACCATTATAAATTATAATATAATCTTTCTTTGAATATAATATAATCTTTCTTTGAATTTTAGATTGAAAGATTTCCAATCTTTTACAAAATCCCCAGAATAGATCCCCAGAATAGATGTTTAGAATCAACCAAGTATCAACAATCCCCTTATTCTGTTCTACTGGGGAAAATTTGGGTTATTTATATCAGCAGATAAGAGATTTTAATTCGTTTGTTGATGAGGCGGCACCCGGATTTGAACTGGGGAAAAAGGATTTGCAGTCCCCCGCCTTACCACTCGGCCATGCCGCCAAAACGATACACAATAGGATAAAATTTTCTGGGTTGGATTACTAAACTTTAGTTTATTGTACTTGCATCCCTTTTTGAATTTAATCCTTTTGCTAAATTTAGAAAAATTATAAAAGAAACCCCTTTCCCCTTTTGATTGTAGTTGATCCACCCCTTCGAATGCCGAAAAACTTCCCCTCACTTTTCTATTGAACAATCAAATGTATATTTTCATTCAAAAAAGCCAAAATTTATGACAAATGGGAACCCTTAACTATTCGTTGACTGAGAATTCCTGAATGATTCTTGGATTTGAATCTAAAATTGGGTTTGCCGAATGACATAAGAAACTACAAAACATACTTAATGGATTCTTTTGAATCAAAAATCCTTCTCAATTTCTATTATAACAAAAATGATAAGTATATGTAAACCCCACAATGGAAATTCTTACACAGATACCCAATTGGGTATCTTATTTAGAGTATGTTTCCTATACCTATAAATAAAGGGAATTCGTTGGAACAAAAAAAAGGCCCGGCTGGGTATTTACCGGGCCAGGCCCAAAAGGCACTTCGAACAAAATAAAAGCAAGAAGGTCTTCTTTATTTATCTTTCTATTTGGATCTTTCGAGCATCTAAATGGAATTCCTAATTATATAATAATGATAAAGAATGTGAAAGAAATACTTTCTTTAATCCTTACTTGATGTGTAATGTAACATAGTAATTATCTTTTTCAATTGGGAGAGATGGCTGAGTGGACGAAAGCGGCGGATTGCTAATCCGTTGTACGAGTTATTCGTACCGAGGGTTCGAATCCCTCTCTTTCCGTTTCCGTTGATGACTTTCTATTTTTTTCTTTCAAATTTCGCAAACCCCTTTTGATTTTTTTCCTAGTTAAACGTATGGAATATAGAAAATAAAATCTTAAGAAAATTGGAAAATCAAGCAAGAAAAACGAAATTTTTATTTTATTCTTCACGTCCAGGATTACGTCCTGGATCATTGGATAGGAATCCAAAGATGAAGAGAGAAACAAAGAATATTACTACCGTGTAAACGAAAAGTTTGAGAGTAAGCATTACACAACCTCCAAGATCATTTTTTGAAAAAGAAAAACGAGAAAAGATAATAGATCCTCCATTTTTATATCACATATCCTATTTTGACACCAAGAAATGAATTCTAGAAATAGAAAAGAATGTTCAGAAATTCAAATGAAGTTGAAATTTGTAATAAGAGTCTTTGATTACCACAAATCACTTTCATACCCACAATTAGATATTCTAAGGGACCCTAACCTAATAAGGCCTTTCGCCAGAAAAATGATTAGAATCGGGAAATGGGGCGAGCGGAATTTCTCGCGGCTATCCAAGAATTTTAATGTTTGAATTGAAGGTTCATACTCCCAGACTTATTTGATCTTATCAATTGTTATAATTTTTCTCGAATAAATCATGAATTTTCTAGGATAGTATTCAAGATCTTATCGAAAACTTACAGCAGCTTGCCAAACAAAGGCTAAAAGAAAAAAGAACAGAGGTATGACTGGCATAACATCTACGATTGGATTCAAAAAAGCATAGGCTTCGGGCAATTTGGCGAAGAAAAGACTACTCGGATAAAGGGTAGAATTAAGACAGATCAAACTAAAGATATTAAGCATAACAGACATTTTGTTCGTCGAGATAATTGCATTTTGATTGAGTTATTGATATAAGGAAAAATGAAGAAAGTAAGGTAGACAAAAAAATCCTTCTTTTTCCGCTCAATCAAAAATCCTCCAATCCTCAAAGGAGAATAGAAGAAATCATACTTTCATACAATATCTTAATTGAATTATATGTAATGATCAATAAATTCAGTTGAATTCTAGATATACACATGTCAAAATCCTAGCACGAATCTATAATATATTCTATAAAGAAGAAAGATTTTCTCTAGTCTATAGATAGTTGGACTGGAATTGACGAACACTTAATACCAATATTATTCTTTATTAGTATTAGTGTCGAATAAAAATAGAAATGGGGCGTAGCCAAGTGGTAAGGCAACGGGTTTTGGTCCCGCTATTCGGAGGTTCGAATCCTTCCGTCCCAGAGCATATCCATTGTATCCGAATACATCTTTTTTGTTCAACAAGGTTCTGTTTCAAGGTCTAATATTGTATAGAATATTATTCTTCTTTCTTTTTTTATTTTGAATGATTCTTTTCGGAATCATATCTCATTTTTTCACAAACTGAACTAAATTGAGTTCAAATGACATGCAAATGTAACTGAATCCTTTTGTGATCCAGATAAAGATAAGATGGGACCTATATCACAGTTGCAGAAAGATTACTTAACCTCAGGTTAAACAAAATATGAAAATACATATAAAACCAGGAAGTGCTTAGCCTATAGGTATGTATTGTTATTCTATATTCAGTGACAATAGTCTTTCTATTTTTGTGAAAAATAATTTGCATCCCTAAAATATTCAAATTTAAATATTTAACAATGATATTTCTTTTTATTGTTCGATCTATTTATTTGCTTTAAATCATTTACAATTCTATTCGAAAAGAAACAGAAATATTTATTTCTTATGATAATCAAATGTAGTCTTTACTGTAAAAAGTAAAACTTGACTCAAATAATGATGTCGAAGTAGGAAACTTTTTCAATTATCAAGATTTGTAATGATTCCTTATGGGTTGAATCTTTAGGAAGTTGGAAATGGGTCAGTCTATCTTATTGAGTCACTTGAACAGGCAGAGTCAAATAGAATTTCTTTATTCGTGTTATTTCTGTTAGTTATGTTATTTCTATATTTTGATTTCTGGATATTTCTGTTAGATATTTTTTTGAGATAGATATTTATAGAAAAAAGTTGCGTTCATACAAAAAAAGCCCAGGTCTTGCTAATATTTCTTCAGAAAAATATTTATTATCTATGTAGCTAAGAAAAAATATAAATGACTATGTCTCTGTACCGACTGAACCAATGACTATTCATGATTCCATAATTGAATCAATTCCATACTGGTTCCAAATTAGAGGAATGTTATGGTAAAACTTCGTTTAAAACGATGTGGTAGAAAGCAACGTGCGACTTGAAGGACACGATCCGGTGTGGATTCTTATTCTTACATCCACCATTTTATATAGGAATGAAGGTGCTCTTGGCTCGACGTCGTTTGTTCTATTCTACTAGAACCCTTCTTTTTTTATTGGGTTGTAATGTAAATAGTTCATGATGGAGCTCGAGTAGAAAGTATTTATTAATTTCTCAGGGGCAACGATCTAGGGTTAATGCCAATCAATAAATTGGAACAACTTCGTAAGTATATCTTCGATATAGAAATCGAAAGAATCCGATTCGAGCAAATTTTCAATTCAAAAAAATTGTTGGAACCGCAAAAACTTTTTCGATCCACAGTGTATCGCGCATGAATCAACCGTCGGTATGATTCTTTGATAGAAAGAAATCACAAAAGGGGTATGTTGCTACCATTTTGAAAGGATTAAGAAGCACCGAAGTAATGTCTAAACCCAATGATTTAAAACAAAGATAAAGGATCCCAGAACAAGGAAACACCGCTTCAATTGTCTCACAGATCCGAATAAAGAATCCAAATAGATTTTCAACGAGACAAAAAAAGGGGGGGTTAAAGACCACTCAATAAAAAAATATCTTAATTTTCTTTAATATATTTGAGAATTATTGAACTTGAGTTATGAGTACAAATGATTTTTTAGTTTTCAGGAAGGAAGCTAAATAAAAATGACTATGAGTTAAATTTTAGGCTAATTTCTTTTACGGATTCCTTTACTATTTATTATAATTTTATCCATAGACAAAACTTCGAATCATTTTTTCTCGAGCCGTACGAGGAGAAAACTTCCTATACGGTTCTAGGGGGGGGTTCTTTTTCATCTACATCTATCCCGATGAGCCGTCTATCGAATCGTTGCAATTGATGTTCGATCCCGAAGAGAAGGAAGAGATCTTCGGAAAGTGGGTTTTTATGATCCGATCAAGAATCAAACTTATTTAAACGTTCCCGCTATTCTCTATTTCCTTGAAAAAGGCGCTCAGCCTACAGGAACTGTTCAGGATATTTTAAAAAAGGCAGAGGTTTTTAAGGAACTTTGCTCTAATCAAACGAAATTCAATTAAATTAAGGAAATAAAAACCAATTCAATATTAAATTAAGGAAATAAAAACTAAGGGTAGGATAGTGATTTCTATATCATTTTGGATATCTTTTCTATACTATGTTTTTTTATTTCCTTCTTTTCTTGCTCTATTAGTATCTATTTATCATTTATATAGTATCTATTTATCATTTATAGAATCTTTTTCTAATGAAAACCTTATTTGATTGATCCTCACAAAATCGAAAATTATGGCATTACCTGCAATCGGGTGGT